TAGTATATATATTATGATTATTACGATGGTTATGTTGAAATCAAATCAGAAGAAAGGGAATCCATCAACTTTATGAATGACAAAAAATATGGATTTCTGTAGATAGATGAGAGATCATGTAAACAATTTATAGATTAATCAAACCCCATTTTTTGTCATTTATTTGATTATCACATCCAAATTTCAATTTTTTTTGATTATTTGACTATCGATAATTGTATTGATGAACCAAGATTTCGCCCTTTTTTTTTACCAACTTGTGCTAAATTCACGTATCTAGAAATTCATTTCAAACAATTGAACCTTCTCAAACTGTTTCTTTTTAAGAACCAAAAAGATTTGTGCCAAAATAACAGATGCCAAGAAGAAAAAAAGGCCTTGGACGCGTGAAGGATCTTGAAGCACTATTTCTGCATCTCCCTGACCAAATCCACCCACATTGGGATTACTCGTTAATGGTTGATCAAGCTTGATGGATTCGCCCTCAGAAACAAGAAGTTCTGGTCCTGGAGGTACAAGATCAACCACTTGGTGTCCATCCGAAGCCTCTTTTATGGTTATTTCAGAACCTCCCTTTTCTTTACGTACAATTTTGCTTACTACACCTGCTGCTGTAGCATTATAGACTGTATTGTTACTCTTGCTTCCATCAGGATAAATCTGGCCCCTTCCCCTGTTCCCGCCCACATATATAGGATATTTTAAGAAGTGAACGTCTTTCTTAGTAGTGGGATCCGGGGAAAGAATAGGAAAGGTGATTTCACTATATTTCTTACCAGGAACAGGACCTATCACAAGAATGTTTTTTTTTGTGGGGTTATAACTCTGAAAAGACAAATTGCCCATCTTTTCTTTTATCTCGGGAGAAATCCGATCGGGAGGAGCCAATTCGAATCCTTCAGGTAAAATAAGAACAGCCCCCACATTCAAAGCCCCCTTTTTGCCATTAGCAAGAACTTGTTTTACTTGCATATCATAAGGAATTCTAACAACTGCTTCAAATACAGTATCGGGAAGTACTGCTTGTGGTACTTCAATATCCACGGGCTTATTAGCTAAATGGCAATTGGCACACACAATACGCCCAGTCGCTTCTCGTGGATTTTCATAACCCTGTTGTGCAAAAATGGGATATGCATGTGAAATAGATGTCTGAGTTATTACATATATAATGATCGATACGGAAATGGATCGAGTCATCTGTTCTTTTATCCAAGAAAAGGTATTTCTATTTTGCATAATCCAATCATTGATCCCCAAAATTTCTACAATAAATTAGGTAGTTTGCTAATAGAGTTCCCTATCCACAATTCCGCTATTTTACTGGAAAAAATTTCCTGGATTCCAGGAGGAATCCCCTGGATGGTTAGAAAAATAAAGAAAGAGTGAATAAGATTTTGAATAGTTTGCTTATGTACGAAGTGCCAAGCATTAGGATTGGGTTCATATCAGTGGATCATTCTTTAGTCATTCATTGAATGATAAATCACTACAAGTGACGGAGATAGACGATTTAAATAACGGAAGATCCAATATTTTAAAATTGTATCTAGAACGACTGGAAAAGTGGAAACAAGACCTGATATGATTTGATCATTATGAGAAAATCCAAAATCTTTGTAGACAGAACCAATCATTAGTTCCCAACCATGAGGCGAGTGGAATCCGATACATAAATCAGTTAATAAAAGAATAAAAAAAGCTTTTATTGTGTCGCTTAAGTTATAAAGAATTTCTCGAACCCAAGAATTAAGAATGACAAGTTCTTCATTACCCAGAATGGAATAACCACTTAGAATAGCGAAACAGATTATATTTGTCGAGAAGTGCAAAATGGTATGGATATGACCCTCATTGTGCATCTTGACCAATTGTATAGTTTCGTTGTGGATTCCTATACGAAACTTTGGCATATGGGGTTCAGGGTATTCCTTTATCATTTCGTCCAAACGAAATAGTTCTTCTAATTCTATGAATTTTTCTAGAACGCCATTTTCTTGAATATCGTTCAAAAAAGTTTCGGATCGCTTAGTATTCCAGGAATTAGTAACCCAAGATTCCAGACACTTATTAAACGAGAGAGAGATCCACCAGGGCAAAAACACCATGGATACAAGATATAGAAGGGGGGTGAATGCTTTCTTTTTTTTCTTTTTTGACATTTTATTTTGAATCTGTGCAATTGTTAATAAACCACTGCATTCGTCGACTCTAGCCGATCTGAGATCTCTATGAAACATGAGGTGTAGAACAAGCTATGGATAATTTTTTCGAAAAGTTCCGTTTCGCCAGCAACTCATAACCCAGGAAGAGTTGAGGGAATTTTCGGAAAAATATTGATGTGATGATAAAATCAAAAATGAGTAGCAAAAGAAAAAAGAGAAATGGAATGGTTATAGTTATAAGAGATCCAATCATTTGATCATCAAAGGGCAAAGGCAAAGCAAAAGAAAGGATAATATAATATAAAAAATGAAAGAAACAAAACATCAATTGAAAAAAAAAAAGAAAGGAAATTGACTACATAGGATCCATCTATATCTAACATATCAGTTCAAAATATTCTATTGGACCCTCAAAAACGAATTATGTAGACTGAACTGTTCTAATATACTAATCGAATATACTAATATATGTGATGAATATATATTTAGTAGTTATTAAATATGAAAGAGTTGATTTACATACGCCTAATATAATACACCTAAAAAACAGGTTTGGTGACCAAAAACCACTTCGTTTTCCTGTTGTTCTATATACGTCGGCTTTTGCTCGAATCAGCGTTCTGAACTTCAGTTAAGTTATATAAAAAAGAGGATTCTTGAGTTCCTTCCCTAATGATGAGAAAGCATCCATTCTTTCATTTCAAAATACTTCAATCGGTACACGCAAGAAATAGGCCAATTCAGCAGCTTTTTGTTCAATTTCTCGTGGAGTCAAATTCTCATCAGTACGAGTCAAGGGAATGGTCCCTCGGCCTCCGATTTCCATATAAAGGACACGACGGGGAAAAAGACCCTCTTGAACCTCTACTCTAATTGATTGGATATCTCTCATAAAGAATTGAAGGAAGATGCGACGATTTATTCCAGGGAATCCCCAACGAAAAATACACACTATTCCTTCTTTTCTATCGAATCGATCATAACCACTACCCACATTCCACAAAATTGTGCACCACAAATAGGAGCTAATGAACAGACCTGCGATCCCATAAAAAGACATCACGATCCCTTGGGGAAAAAAAAGGATTTGTTGAGACGGAAATAAGGATATCAGATTCCTACCAAGATAACTAGAAGTTCCAACTAATAAAAATCCTAGTGAACCTAAAAAAAGGATACAGGCCCAGCAGAAATTACTTGTTTTTCGAGACCCCGTTTTAAGCTCTATCCATATACGTTCCGAGCGCCAGTTCATATTAGATCCAGTTACATTTTATTGGAATTGAGAGAATAACCCAAATTCTTTTTACTTTCTTTTTTCTTTGTTTCCGAAGTAACTCTCATCAACTAGCACTATTATGATGTGAACCGTTAGGGGTGGTTCATCGAATTGGTTATTAGATATAAAAAAAGCACCCCCCCTTTACAAGATCCCACTGTGGATATCCACATATATATGGATACATTGACTTTCCATTTCAAACCCGTTTGAAAATAGCTATAATGCGTTTATCCATATATCATGTTTTCATGTGCATAACAGCTCTTTCTTTTGTGTTCGGAAAAAAAGTCACACGTTGTACCATATTCTACTAAATGTATATCCGTATTCTAATCCAAGTCTAAGTTTTGAAAAAATGGATTTTTGTCCTATTGGATCTAGACAATCTTGTTTTTTTGAACATGAAGAAATAAAGAAGCCATTGCAATTGCCGGAAATACTAGGCCCACTAAGGGCACCAAAATGGAGGGGAAGTCGAGAATTGTCATAGAATGGATACCTCGATTGAATATTTGTACCTGTTCTAAAGATATCTTAGAATATTATAATAAGTATATCCATTATAAGTATATAATAATAGGTGCAAGGAGTATAGAATTAAGTAAATGTAACTATTCACTTTTATACATGAAATATATATATATATATTTCAGGATTAATATGATATATATTATGATGTATATGACATATATATTATTATTATGTATATGACAATCCGCTTTATTATTTTTGTTCTCTTTGTCTTTATCTTCGAATTTGTGAATTTGAATAAAATAAAAAATGAAATTGAAATAAAGAAAAGAGTTTAGTTTCTTAAAAGCGGTCAAAGGCTTCGTTAGAATTTGCCCAAGCAAGGATTCCTAGTGAAAATGGGAGTTCTCGGGAGATATGGATTTCAATTTTTTACTTTTTTTCTATATTTTATTTATTCTATATCTAGAATATAAATATGTAAGAAGGGAACATGAAATTCTTTTTATTTTTCGAATTTCGAAAAGGAAAAATTCACTATTTAAAATAGAGAGTATTACTGATTAATAATCAGTAATAGAAGTAGCTATAAAATAGATCTAGAGGAAATAATAAAATAAAAAGTAATTACCCGAGATTTCTGATGCTTTCTATAATTTAATTGATTTTTTTTTATTCCGATAAGAATAAGATAAACTCAATATTTATTCTCTATAAATCATTCAATTTTATGCTCTACATTAAGTTTTGATTCAAGGGAAAAAACCCGTGAAGCTGAAATAACTCACTCAAAATACCTTTTAAAAGATTACGTGGTACGATTGAATCGAATAAGCCCTTATGGAATAAATACTCAGCTACTTGTGAACCCTCAGGTACTGTTTTATTCAATGTTTGTTCAATGACTCTTTTACCCGCAAATGCAATGTAGGCATTCGGTTCGGCAATAATGATATCTCCCAACATACCAAAACTGGCTGTCACTCCACCGGTTGTAGGAGATGTAAGGATTGATACATAGAATAACTTTTTATTTGATTGATAATTATATGAAGCGGAAGATATTTTCGCCATTTGCATCA